TTTAAATTTATATATAAAAAAAAAAGTTATGGTTTATATTATTAATTATATAATAATAATTATAAAATAAATTAATTAAAAGAATTATTAAAATAAATATATGAATATTAAATATTTTAATATATTAATATATACATATAATATTAAATATTTAATATAATTATTAATTATATAATAATTATTATAAAATAAATTAATTAAAAGAATTATTAAAATAAATATAAATCTATATTAAATTTTTTTTTATAAAAAAAAAAAAAAAAATTTTTTATAGATTAAATAATTTATTTATAATTTATTTTAAATATAAATTTTAGTGTAATAATTTTATTATTTTAATAATAATGAAATTATTTTTTTTATATTAATTAATATTAATTAATTTAAGAAATTATGATTTAGTAATATTAGAGTTAAATTAACTAAATTTGTGCCAGCAGTTGCGGTTATACAAATAATTTAATAAATTTTATTGATAATAATAAGTAAGTATTAAAATTATAAAATTAAATATATAAATATTAAGTGAAATTTTATTTTTATTAAAATTTTATTTTTATTATTTAATAAATTTTGTTATAAACTAGGATTAGATACCCTATTATTAAAATTTAATTATGTTAATCAGAGTAGTAAAATTGTTATTTGAAATTTAAATAATTTGGCGGTATTTTAATTTGTTTAGAGGAATTTGTTAATTAATTGATAATCCACGAATAATTTTACTTAATTTAAAAATTTATATATCGTTGTTATAAAAATATTTTTAAAGAATAAATAATATTTAAAAATTTAAATTAAAGATTAAATCAGATCAAGATGTAGTTTATAATTAAGTTTATAATGAATTACAATAAAATTATTTAAATGAATATTTATTTGTAAAAATAAATTGAAGGTGGATTTAAATGTAATTTTAAATAATTTTTTAAAATGATTGAAAATTAAAATATGTACATATTGCCCGTCACTTTCATTTATAAATTGAAATAAGTCGTAACAAAGTAGAGGTACTGGAAAGTGTTTCTAGATAGAACAAATTAAAGCTTAATAGTATTTCATTTACATTGAAAAGATATTGTAATTTACAATTAATTTGGGGGGGAATAATTTAATAGGGGGAAATAAAAAAATTATTTTTATAGTTAGTAATATTTTAATGGGGGTTAAAGTATTTATTGAGAAAAAATTAATTTGTTTATAGTGAATTAGTATTGTAGAATAAAATTGAAATAATTTAAATATTAATTATTTTATAAGTAGGTTTAATTTATTGTATCTTGTGTATCAGAGTTTATTAAAAAGATTTTATTTAATAATAAATTTCTCGAATTTAAAAGAGTTAATTAATTATAAAAGTTATTGTTGAAAAAATATTTTTAATAATTATTTAGAAATGAGATGTTAATCGTTTTTAAAAATATCTAGTTTTTTTAGAAAAAAATTTAATTTTAAATTTAATTTTTGAAAAATTATTTTATTTAATTTGAAAAAATTATTTTTTAATATTTTAGGGGATAAGCTTTGAAATAAATTTTTATAATAATTTTATTATTTTAGTAAAAATTTAATATTTATATTGTTTATAATTTATATTTTATTATAAATAATTTATTTAAAAAAATAAAATTTAAAGAAGATAATATTTAATTTTTTTATAAAAATTTATTTTATAATTTGATAAAATTGGTAATAATGATAAAATTAGTATAAATTTATTAATGAGTAAAATTTAGGTTAAATTTTATTAGAGGAATTCGGCAAAATTATTATGAATGAATTTTGATTTAAATTTATTTATAAATATTATTCACTTGTTTATTAAAAACATGTCTTTTTGAGTTAATAATTTAAAGTCGTATCTGCCCACTGAATTATTATAATTTGAAGGGCTGCAGTATTTTGACTGTACAAAGGTAGCATAATAAATAGTTTTTTAATTGATGACTAGAATGAATGATTTGATGAAATAATAACTGTCTTTAATTAATATTTAGAATTTAATTTTTTATTAAAAAAGATAAAATTATGGTAAAAGACGAGAAGACCCTATGAAGTTTTATAGTAATTTTTATTTAATTTAATATATAATGTTATTAAATTTATTATAAAATTATTATTTTATTGGGGTGATAAAAAAATTTATTAAACTTTTTTTTTAGGTTTATAATAATAATGGTTAAATTAGTATTAATGATCCAATTTTATTGATTATAAGATTAAGTTACTCTAGGGATAACAGCGTAATTTATATTTTTAGTACACATAAAAATAAGAGTTTGCGACCTCGATGTTGGATTAAGATAAATTTTAAATGGAAAAGTTTAAATATTTGGTCTGTTCGACCATTAAAATCTTACATGATCTGAGTTTAAACCGGTGTAAGCCAGGTTGGTTTCTATCTTTATTTAATTAAAAATAGTTTAGTACGAAAGGATTAATTATTTAAAATAATTTTATTATATTGAATATTAATAATTTTTTTAAGCTATTTTGGCAGATAAAATGTGATGGTTTTAGAAATCATTAATGTATATTAAATTATATATTTAGTAATGGTTAAAAAAGAATATTTTATAATGTTTTTAGGAGTAATTATATTATTAGTGGGTATTTTAGTGGGGGTAGCTTTTTTAACTTTATTAGAACGAAAATTATTAGGTTATATTCAAATTCGTAAAGGCCCAAACAAAGTGGGATTTTTGGGGATTTTACAACCTTTTTCTGATGGACTTAAATTATTTTCTAAAGGTCAAGTTTATTTAAATTTATCTAATTATTTATGTTATTATTTTTCTCCTGTAGTTAGGTTTAATTTGTCTTTATTAGTTTGAATAATTATTCCTTATTATTTTAATATATTAAGATTTAATATTGGGATTTTATTTTTTTTATGTTGTACTAGAATAGGGGTGTATCCTTTAATAATTTCTGGTTGATCTTCAAATTCTAGATATTCTTTATTAGGAGGATTACGAGCAATTGCTCAAACTATTTCTTATGAAGTAAGGTTAGCATTGATTATATTATCTAGAATTATTATGGTTATAAGTTTAAATTTAAGTTTTTTTAATTTATATCAAGATACATTATGGTTGATGATATTAATAATTCCTTTAGCTATAATTTGATTTTCTTCAAGATTAGCTGAAACTAATCGTACTCCTTTTGATTTTGCTGAGGGGGAAAGAGAATTAGTTTCAGGATTTAATATTGAGTATAGAAGAGGTGGATTTATTTTAATTTTTTTGTCAGAGTATTCAAGAATTTTATTTATAAGTATAATTTTTGTTATTATATTTTTAGGAGGTTATAGATTAAATTTATTATTTTATTTGAAGTTGAGAATTATTTCTTATTTATTTATTTGAGTTCGAGGGACTTTACCTCGATATCGTTATGATAAATTAATATATTTGTGTTGGAAGATTTATTTACCTTTATCTTTAAATTTTATATTATTATTTTTAGGATTAAAAATTTTTTAAAAATTATTTTTTTTTTTAGTATAAAATTAATAGAATTATAATTCTTTCATAAGTTTTCAAAACAAAAGCTTGTTCAAGCTCATTAATTAGTAAATTATTTATTTAATTATTTTTTTTTTAAAAATATTATGATCTCATAATTTGGAAATTAGGGGTTGGATAATATAATAAGAAAAGTAGATAATGGTAAGAATTTGGCCTGTGATAATATAAGGTGGTTCTACAGGCTTTATTCCAATTCATGTTAATAAAATTAAGGTATTAATTATAATTCAAAAAATAAATTGGTTTAATGGGTAAAATTGTATTCCTTTAATTTTTTTATTGAATGTTAGTGGGAGTATAAATAAGATAGCAATTGATATAATTAAAGCAATTACTCCACCTAATTTATTTGGGATAGATCGAAGAATAGCATATGCAAATAAAAAATATCATTCTGGTTGAATATGAATTGGGGTTACTAATGGATTAGCTGGGATAAAATTATCAGGATCTCTTAATAAATAAGGGTTAATTAAGGTTAATAAAATTAAAGTTAAAAATAAAATTAAAAATCCTATTAAATCTTTAAAAGTAAAAAATGGGTGGAAAGGAATTTTATCTAAATTTCTATTAATTCCTAAGGGATTGTTTGAACCTGTTTGATGTAAAAATATTAAATGAATTATAGATATTATTATTAAGATAAATGGTAAAAGGAAGTGAAAAGTATAAAATCGGGCAAGAGTTGCATTATCAACAGCGAATCCTCCTCAGATTCATGAAACTAATATGTTTCCTAAGTATGGAATGGCTGATAATAAATTTGTAATAACTGTAGCCCCTCAAAAAGATATTTGTCCTCAAGGTAACACATATCCTATAAAAGCAGTTGCTATTAAAATAAATAAGATTAAAACTCCTATTATTCAAGTATGTTTATATATAAATGATTCATAATAAATTCCTCGTCCAATATGGATATAGATACAAATAAAAAAAAAAGATGCCCCATTTGTATGGATAGTACGGATTATTCAGCCATAATTTACATTTCGGCAGATATGAGTAATTCTATAAAATGCTAGTTCAATATTAGCTGTATAATATATAGATAAAAATAATCCTGTAATAATTTGAGTTATTAAGCAAATTCCTAATAAAGATCCAAAATTTCATCATGTGGAGATATTTGAAGGAGTGGGTAGATTAATTAAGGATTTATTAATAATTTTTAAAATGGGGTGATTTTTTATAATTTTTAAAAATTTATAATTTGAGTTGTTTGTCATTGATAATATAAATTAAATTTATAAAATAAAATTTATTTATATATATATATATATAATATATATATATATATATGTGTGTGTGTGTGTGTGTGTATATTTAATTAAATATAATTATAATTAAATAAAACTATTAAGTTCGTAAAGGACCTTGAAATGCATTTGAAATTTTTACAGTAGATAAAAGAGTAATAAATAAGTAAATAATTATTAATAACATCAAAGGATATGTTTGATTATTATAAAGTTTGCATAAATTTATTTTATTTTCATTATTAAAGAATGTTAAATTAGTGAATAAATTATATATTTCATCATTAAATGATAAATTTAAGAATTTAAGATTATTAGTAAATTTAATAATAAAATAAAATAAAATAAAATTAATTAATATAATTATAAAAATAGTATTATTAAAAGAAATTTGAAAAAGTTCATTTGATGCAATTCTTGAAACATAAATGAATATAACTAATAATCCTCCTAAGAAAATTAAAAATAAAATATAAGAAAATCAATAGGTATTAATGATTATTCCTGAAATTAGACAAATTAATAATGTTTGGATTAATAATATCAATCCCATTGAAAGAGGATTATTTATGAAAAATATAATGATTGAAATTAAAATAATAATTGTTCTAATGATAATTTTTAGGATATCAAAGAGTAGTTTAATTGAAAATAATAATTTTGGAGATTATAGATAAAAATTTATTTTTTCTTTGAAGCTTTTAAAAATTAAATTTTAATTTTGATTTACAAGACCAATGTTTTTTTTAAATTATAAAAACTTAAATTAATAAGGTTTTAAGTTAAATTTATATTAAATAATAAATTTAATGGTAATTTTATCAAATATAATATTTATTTTTATGTTAATATTTCTTTGGGGGAATATAATTTTTGTATCTAAGTATAAACATTTATTAGTTGTTCTTTTGAGTTTAGAGTTTATGGTTTTAAGAATATTTTTTTTTTTTGTATTTTTTTTTTCTTTTTTTAATTATAATTTTTATTTTTTATTAGTTTATTTAGTAATTAGTGTTTGTGAGGGGGTTTTAGGGTTATCTATTTTAATTTCAATGATTCGAACTTATGGAAGAGATTATTTTCAAAGTTTTAATTTGTTATAATATATATATATATATATATATATATATTATTATTATTATTATATAAAGAAAAATTATTATAATTAATAAAATTAAGTAAGTTAAAATAAGTAAAAATAAGTAGTAAGTTAATTATAATAATGGTAAAATTTTTAATAATAATGATTTTTATATTTCCTTTATGTTTTTTTAATAAGAAAATGTTTTGGATAATTACAATTTTTTTTTTTTGTATTTTTTTTTTTTTTATAAATATAAGATTAGGAATTAATTTTTTTAGTAATTTAAGAATAAATTTGGGTTGTGATGTTATTTCTTATGGTTTAATTTTATTAAGTATTTGAACTTGTTCTTTAATGATTATGGCAAGGGAAAGATTAAATAAAAGTGAATTTTATTTAGGTTTTTTTTTATTCACTATTTTATTCATATTAATTATATTATATTTGCCTTTTAGTTCTTTAAATTTATTTATATTTTATTTATTTTTTGAAAGTAGATTAATTCCTACTTTATTTTTAATTATAGGTTGAGGATATCGGGTTGAACGAGTTCAGGCTGGAATTTATATATTTTTTTATACTTTATTTGCTTCATTACCAATATTATTAGGTATTTTTTATATTTTTGATAGAATAAATTCTTTATTGATTTATTTTATGAAATTTTATAATTTTAATATTTTTTTTTTATATTTAAGAATAATTTTAGCATTTTTAGTAAAAATACCAATATTTTTTGTTCATTTATGGTTGCCTAAAGCTCATGTTGAAGCTTCTATTTCTGGTTCAATAATTTTAGCTGGTTTATTATTAAAAATAGGGGGGTATGGGATTTTGCGTATTATAATTATATTTCAACAGATTAATTTTAATTTTAATATTATTTGATTAATGATTGGATTAATCGGAGGTTTATATATTAGAATTATTTGTTTTTTTCAAATTGATATAAAGTCTTTAATTGCTTATTCTTCTGTTTGTCATATGAGGATAGTTTTGGCTGGGATAATAACTTTAAATTATTGGGGGTTCATAGGTTCTTATTTGTTGATAATTGGGCATGGATTATGTTCTTCAGGATTATTTTGTTTAGCTAATATTAATTATGAGCGATTATATAGACGAAGTTTATATGTTAATAAAGGAATAATGAGATTAATACCTTCATTAAGTTTATGATGATTTTTATTATTAATTAGAAATATTTCAGCTCCTCCTTCATTAAATTTAGGGGGAGAAATTAGTTTATTAAATAGGATTATAAGTTGATCTTTTTATTTAATTTATATTCTTATAATAATTATATTTTTTAGTTCAGGTTATAGTTTTTATTTATATTCTTATTCCCAGCATGGGAAGTTTTATCAAGGATTATATAGGTTTTATACAGTATTATCTCGGGAGTATCTATTATTATTATTACATTGATTTCCTTTAAATTTAATATTTTTAAAATTAGATTATGGATTTATTTGATTTTATTTAAATAATTTAAGTTTAAAAATATTGATTTGTGGTGTCAAAAATATGATTAAAAAATTCATTTTAAATTATTTTAATTTTGAAAAATTATATTATTTATATTAGATTTTTTTTTTTATTTATTTTTAGTTTATTAAATTTTTTTATATTTTTATTTTTTTTAGATAATGATTTGGTTTATTTTATTGAATGAGAATTAATTTCTTTAAATAGAATTAGGTTAGTATTTTCTATTTTATTAGATTGGATTTCTTTATTATTTATAAGATTTGTTTTTTTTATTTCTTCTGTTGTAATTTATTATAGAAAAGGATATATAAGTTCTGAAATTAATATTAATCGATTTATTATTTTAGTTTTATTATTTGTTATTTCTATGATGTTTTTAATTATTAGTCCTAATATTATTAGAATTTTATTAGGTTGTGATGGATTAGGTTTAGTATCTTATTGTTTAGTGGTTTATTATCAAAATGAAAAGTCTTATAATGCTGGGATGTTAACTGTTTTATTAAATCGAGTTGGGGATGTGTGTATTATAATAGTTATTGTTTGAATATTAAATTATGGAAGTTGAAATTATATTTTTTATTTAGAATTTATATATAATGATATAATAATAAATTATATTATGGGATTAATTGTTTTGGCTGCAATAACTAAAAGAGCCCAAATTCCTTTTAGAGCTTGATTACCTGCAGCAATAGCTGCTCCTACTCCTGTTTCTTCTTTAGTTCATTCTTCTACATTAGTAACTGCAGGGGTTTATTTGATAATTCGATTTAATTTTTTATTAGTTAATAGATTATTTTTTAAAATTTTATTAATTTTTTCAGGATTAACTATATTTATAGCTGGAATTGTTGCTAATTATGAGTTTGACTTGAAAAAAATTATTGCATTATCAACTTTGAGACAGTTAGGATTAATAATAAGGATTTTAAGAATGGGATTTTATGATTTAGCTTTATTTCATTTATTAACTCATGCAATATTTAAAGCTTTATTATTTATAAGAGCTGGGGCTATTATTCATATTGTTAATAGTAATCAAGATATTCGTTATATAGGAGGTATAAGAATATTTATTCCTTTAATTAGAATAAGATTTTTAATTTCAAATATAGCTTTATGTGGTATTCCTTTTTTGTCTGGATTTTATTCAAAAGATATAATTTTAGATATAGTTTCTTTAAGAAATTTAAATATATTAGTTTTTTTTCTTTATTATTTATCTACAGGATTAACCATATTTTATACTATTCGTTTAATTTTTTATTTAATAATTAATGATTTTAATTTAGTTAATGTTTATAATTTTTTTGAAGATTTATATATGGTGAAAAGAATAATTTTGTTATTAATAATAGCTGTAATTAGTGGAAGAATATTGAATTGGTTTATATTTTTATATCCTTATATAATTTTTTTACCTTTAAGATTAAAATTAATAGTTTTAAATGTTAGAATTATTGGGGGAATTATGGGTTATGTTATTAGAAATATAACTATTTATTCTTTAAATAAATTTGTTTTTTCATATAAGTTAAGATTTTTTTTTTTTTATATATGATATATTCCTAGATTAACTATTTATAGAATAAATTATTATTATTTAAGTTTTTTTTATAATTTATTGAAAATAATTGATTATGGGTGAAGAGAATTTTATAGGGGATATGGAATAAGTTTAGTTTTAAAAAATTATTCTAAATTATATTTTTTTTTTCGTATTAATAATTTTAAAATTTATTTATTTCGATTTTTTTTTTTAATTATGTTTTATTTATTTAATTTTGTTATGAGATTATAAATTAAATATAAATAAAAAAAAAATTTAAATAGCTTATATTATTAGAGTGTAATATTGAAGATATTAAGGAAATAAATTTATTTTTAAATATTTAAGAAAATATTAAATTTTATTTTTACACTGAAAGTGTAATGTTTTTTAAACTACATAAATTTATAATAAAAAAAAAATAAAATATAAAGAAATATTAATGAATTTAACCACTATAAATTAAGTTAGAAGCTTAAAAATTATATTTCAATTGGAAAAACATATTCAATTTTATCATTAACAGTGATATACCTCTAATTTGGTTTCAATTAATTTGGTTATAATAAGTAAATATTAAATAAGGAGTAATTAATTAACTCAAAGATTTAAGTCGAAATTAAATGCAAATTTTTGCTTCTTATTTATTTAAGATAAATTATTTAGTATAATATTTTTTGAATGCAAATCAAATGTTTTTATAAACTATAATCCTAATAAGGATTATAATAATAATATTAAATTATTAGGTTACTCATTTTAATATATTTTGATTTCATTCATGGTAGATTCCTAAAAGTAAAATTAAAATAAAAAGAATTCTTAAATATGTTCATAATAGAAAATTTGTTATTTTAAATGTTTTGATTATAGGGAAAATCAAAGAAATTTCTACATCAAAAATTAAAAAAATTAAAGTAATTAAAAAGAAATGAAGGGAAAATGGAATTCGTGTAAATGATTGAGGATTAAATCCACACTCAAAAGGAGAAGATTTTTCTCGGTCTAGATATGATTTTTTTGAAATAAAAGTGGAAATAAATATTAATAGATTTGAAATTCCAGTAATGATAAGACAAAGTATGATTAAATTAAGAATTATTTATATTAAATTGGATTTAAACATTTTGATTGGAAGTCAAATATACTAAATATATTATATAAATGGTTAATTTCCTCATCAGTAAATTGAAATGTATAAAAAAAGTCAGACAACATCAACAAAATGTCAATATCATGCTGCTGCTTCAAATCCAAAATGATGGTTTATAGAAAAATGAAAATTAATATGTCGAATTAAACAAATTAATAAGAATGAAGTTCCAATAATAACATGTAATCCGTGGAATCCTGTTGCTATAAAAAAAGTAGATCCATATACTCTGTCTGCAATTGAAAAAGGGGCTTCAAAATATTCGTATGCTTGGAGAATAGTAAAATAAATTCCTAAAATAATAGTTAGAAGTAAACTTTGTAAAGTTTGATTATAATTATTTTCTATTAAGGCATGATGAGCTCAAGTAATAGTAATTCCTGAAGATAGTAGGACAATTGTGTTTAATAGTGGAATTTGGAAAGGATTAAATGAGGTAATATTTTGAGGGGGTCAAATAGAGCCAATATTAATATCTGGAGACAATCTTCTATGGAAAAAAGCTCAAAAGAATGAAATAAAAAAAAATACTTCTGAGATAATAAAAAGAATTATTCCTCACCGAAGTCCTTTAGAAACTAGAATTGTATGTTTACCTTGGAATGTTCCTTCACGACAAATATCTCGTCATCATTGATATATTGTTAGTAAGGTAATAATATAACCTAATATTAGGATATTTATATTATATATATGAAATCATTTAGTTAATCCTGTTACTAAAGTTAAAACTCTAATAGCTCCTGTAATTGGTCAAGGGCTATAATCTACTAGATGGTAGGGGTGGTTAAAGTGATTAGTTGACATTAATTAATTTCTCTAGAGTATAAAGTTCTTAAAATAGCGATTACATAAGATTGAATAATTCTAACTGCTAATTCTAAGGTTAATAAAAGAAATTGAGTTAAAATTAAAATAATTATAATATAATTAGAAATTTTGGTTCCTGTTCTACCTAATAAATTTATAAGGAGGTGTCCTGCAATTATGTTAGCTGATAATCGGATAGCCAAAGTTCCAGGACGAATAATGTTTCTTATTGTTTCGATTAATACTATAAAAGGTATTAAGATTGGGGGGGTTCCTTGAGGAATTAAGTGAATGAATATATTTTGTGAGTTATTAATTCATCCGTAAAGTATAAATCTTAGTCAAAGAGGTAAGGATAAACTTAAGGTTATGATAAGATGACTTGAAGAAGTAAAAATATGAGGGAATAAGCCTAAAAAATTATTAAATAGTACTAAACAGAATAAAGAAATAAATAAAAAAGTTGATCCTTTTATTTTATCTTGATTTAAAAGAGTTTTAAATTCAATGTGTAATTTATTAAAAGTAAAATTTCATATAATTAATTGACGATTAGGGATAAATCAGAATATATAAGGAATAAATATTATTCCTATAAAGGTTCTTAATCAATTTAAGGGTAAATTAAAAATATTAGTAGAAGGATCAAAAATTGAAAATAAGTTTGTTATCATTTTCAATTTTTATTATTTATATTATAAAAATTTTTTATTGAATTTTTTTTAGGGGAATTATAAGAAAAGTTATAATAATTAAGAATTAAAAAAATTAAGAAAATGGAAATGAAAAATAAAAGTATTAAAATTCAATTAATAGGCATTATTTGTGGTATAAAAGAATATTATTTAAAATAATAATTTAAATTTGACATATTTATGTTATGAATTAACTAATTCTTTAAAATTTTAATTAATTCATTAGAAGTAATTGCTAATTTACTATGAAATGGTTTAAGAGACCAGTACTTGCTTCAGTCATCTAATGAATGATAATTATTAATTCAATTAATAAAGTTATTTAAGGAAATTCTTTCAATTACAATAGGCATAAACCTATGATTTGTTCCGCAAATTTCAGAACATTGACCAAAAAAGATTCCTGGACGGTTAATAAAAAATCTTGTTTGATTTAGTCGTCCTGGATTGGCATCGACTTTAATTCCTAAAGATGGGATAGTTCAGGAATGAATAACATCTGCTGCTGAAATTAAAATTCGAATTTGATTATTTATTGGAATAATTAAACGATTATCAACATCTAATAAGCGAAAATTTTGTTGTGATAAATTTTCTTGATTAATTATATAAGAATCAAATTCAATATTTTTAAAGTCAGAATATTCATAACTTCAATATCATTGATGTCCAATAGTTTTTAAAGTAATTAAGGGGTTATTTAATTCATCTAATAGATAAAGTAATTTTAATGAGGGGAGAGCAATAAAAATTAAAGTAATAGCAGGAATAATGGTTCAAATTAATTCAATTAATTGATTTTCTAATAGGTAACGATTATTAAATTTATTAAATAATAGACTTATTATAATATAACCCACTAAAATAGTAATAATAATTAAAATAATTAAAGTATGATCATGGAAAAAAATAATTTGTTCTATTAGAGAAGAAGAACTATTTTGAAAGTTAAAATTAGATCAAGTTATCATTTCTAAAAAAAGGAATGGACCTTTATAAATGGGGTTTAAATCCATTACATAAAATCTGTCATATTAGATATTAATATCTTAAAATAGGTAATTCATCATAAGAATGATTAGCTGGGGGAAGATTTTGATATCATTCAATTGATGAGGATATATTTAAGGGAAATAAAATTATTCGTTGAGTTAAAAAAGATTCTCAGACAATAATTAATATAATTATTAAAGCAATTAAAGATATATATGATCCTAAAGAAGAAATAATATTTCAAGATAGGAATCTATCTGGATAATCAGAGTAACGACGGGGTATTCCTGATAATCCTAGGAAATGTTGTGGAAAGAAAGTTAAATTAACCCCAATAAATATAGTTAGAAATTGAATTTTTAATAAAATAGGATTTAGGATTAATCCACTAAATAAAGGGTATCAATGGATGAATCCTGCTATAATGGCAAATACTGCTCCCATAGATAATACATAGTGAAAATGAGCTACTACATAGTAAGTGTCATGTAAGGAAATATCAATAGATGAATTAGCTAAAATTACACCAGTTAAACCGCCTACTGTAAATAAAAATACAAATCCTAATCTTCAAAGTATAGAAGAACTAAAATTGATTTGAGTTCCATGAAGTGTTGCAAGTCATCTAAAAATTTTAATACCAGTGGGTACTGCAATAATTATAGTTGCGGAGGTAAAGTATGCTCGAGTGTCAATATCTATACCTACTGTAAATATGTGGTGAGCTCAAACTACGAAACCTAATAATCCAATTGCTATTATTGCATAAATTATTCCTAGGCATCCAAAAGTTTCCTTTTTTCCTCTTTCTTGAGCAATAATATGGGAAATTATTCCAAATCCAGGAAGAATTAAAATATATACTTCTGGATGACCAAAGAATCAAAAAAGGTGTTGATAAAGAATTGGATCTCCCCCTCCTGCAGGGTCAAAAAATGAGGTGTTTAAATTACGATCAGTTAATAGTATTGTAATAGCTCCGGCTAAGATTGGTAAGGATAAAAGTAGTAATACAGCAGTAATAATTACTGCTCAAACAAATAGGGGTATTTGGTCTAAAGTTATTCCATTTATTCGTATATTAATTGCTGTAGTAATAAAATTGATAGCTCCTAAAATTGAGGAAATACCTGCTAAATGAAGAGAGAAGGTAGCTAAGTCTACAGATCTTCCATTATGGGAAATATTAGATGAAAGGGGGGGATACACAGTTCATCCAGTTCCTGCTCCATTTTCTACTAGACTTCTTGCAGTTAATAATATTAATGAGGGAGGTAGTAATCAAAATCTCATATTATTCATTCGGGGGAATGCTATATCAGGAGCTCCTAATATTAATGGTACTAGTCAATTTCCAAATCCTCCAATTATGATTGGTATAACTATAAAGAAAATTATAATAAAAGCATGAGCTGTTACAATAGTATTATAAATTTGATCATTTCCAATTAATGAATTTGGTGTACTAAGTTCAGCTCGAATTAAAATTCTGAGAGAAGTTCCAACTAAACCAGATCAAATTCCTAAAATAAAATAAAGGGTTCCAATATCTTTATGATTTGTAGAATAAAGTCATTTTCGCTAAAATAAGAGTAAATAAAAAAAAAAAATGAATAAAAAAAAAATAAATAAAATGGCTGAGTTTAAAGCGGTAAATTGTAAATTTACACACAAGAGTAGTTCTTTTTTATTAAGTCTTATATTCAATAAATGATATTAAATTGCAAGTTTAAAGTAATAATAGTATATTATTAAGACTTAAAGAGAAAAATTTCTTTATAAATAATTTTGAAGATTAACAGTTTAATTAACTTAAAGTCTTAGGTTTAAATAAAATAAAACATTAAAGTTATTAAAATTAATCTAAAAAAAGATAAAAAGGATGTGTAATTTATAGTTTTTCATATATAATTTTTAAAATTTAAATTAAAAAATTTTATTTTGAAATAATTGAATATAAAACTAGAATAAGAAATTCGAATATAAAAAATTAATATAATTAAACTTGATATAATTAAAATGAAGGTTAAAAAATAATGTTTATTAAAAATTAAAAAGTTAATGGTAATTCATTTGGGGATGAATCCTAGAAAGGGGGGTAATCCTCCCAAAGATAATAAGTTGATGAATAAAATTAATTTGGGATAATTTTTAAGGTTATTAAAAAATAATTGATTAATAAAAGTTGAATTAAAATTGTAAAATATTAAACAAATTAAGATGATTAAAAATAAATATCTAATAAAATATAAAATTCAGAGATTTTCACTAATTAAAATGGATATTATTATTCATCTTGAGTGATTAATGGAGGAAAAAGCTAGTAATTTTCGTAAAGAAGTTTGGTTTAATCCTCCAATTGAACTAATTAAGGCTGAAATTATAATAATAAAAATTAAAAAATTGAAATTATAAAAATATGATAAAATAATGATTGGGGCAATTTTTTGTCAAGTTATTAAAATGAAACAATTTATTCATGATAGTCCTTCTATAATATTGGGGAATCAAAAATGAAAAGGTACTATTCCTATTTTTATAATAAGGGAACAATTAATTATAATTCTTAAAATATTATTATAGTTGAAAGTATTTAATAATGTTAAATTGATTAAAATAAAAAATATAAAATTTATAGATGAAATACATTGAATAAGAAAATATTTTAAACAAACTTCTGATAATATTAAATTATTAGGTTTAAAAATAATGGTAATAAATCTTAATAAATTAATTTCCAAACCAATTCAACATCCCAATCAAGAATTTGAAGAAATAGAAATTATAGTTCTAAAAAATAAAATAAAATAAAAAAATATTTTATTTAAATTTATAATATGAATTTAAAATATAATAATAAATTAACATATTAGTAATTAAATTGAAATTTAAGTAAGTAAATATATTTTAGTGTAAGAGGCACAATAATTTTTGATATTATAAGATATAGTTTAATTCTATAATATATATATATATATATAATTATTATATTATTATGAGGTTTAATAAAGGTAAAAATTTACATAATTTATTCTATCAGAATAATCCTTTATTCAGGCACTTTATTTTTAAAAAAAAGTATTATCTTTATATTTGAGGTATGAACCCAAAAGCTTTATTTAGCTTATTTTTAA